TCTAAGTTTGACAGCTTTAAAGAAAAAAAAGATCTCTTCAGGTTTGAAAAACCTGTTGTAACTGTTCTTTTCGACCCTAAACGATGGAATCGTCCGTTACGCTATATAAAAAACAATAGATTTGAAAATGCTGTAAGAACCGAAATGTCACAATATTTTTTTTATACATGTAAAAGTGATGGAAACGAAAGAATAGTTTTTACGTATCCTCCAAGTTTGGCAACTTTTTTGGAAATGATGCAAAGAAAGACGCTGCTATTCCAAAAGACAAAAAGTCCTTCTAATGAATTTTATAATCAGTGGAGTTATAACAATGAAAATAAAAAGAAAAATATAAGCAAAAACCTTTTAAATAGAATAAAAACTCTTGACAAAAATTTAACTAAAACTCTCGCTACGGAATTGGTTGTTCTGAATGTACTCGAAAAAAGAACTAGATTATGTAATAATAAGATTAAAAAAGAGTATTTACCAAAAATATATGATCCTTTGTTAAATGGATCCTATCGCGGACGAATCAAAAAACTGTTTTCACTCTCAATTAAAATTAAAAACGAAATTTCTAAAAAAAATTATATAGAAAAGTTTTGTATAAATAAGATTCATAGTATCCTTCTTATTATTAATCGCCTAGAATTTGAACAGAAACGAAATCCATTTGATCAAAAAACATTCGTAAAACAAATGGATTATTTATTGAACTTAATCAATAGATTTTATGTAAAATCAAGTTTACATTTTTATTTTAAAAACCCATTTTTAATTAGTGAACCCGAAGAAGTAAGAATTGATTCCGAAGATAGAATCAAAATTCTCAAATTTTTATTTGATTCAAATGCAACTCTTCCCAATGATAAACCGATAAAAAATATATATATTGCACTAAAGGAAATCCAGAAAAAAGTCCCTCGATGGTCATATAAATTAATTAATGATTTGGAACAACAGGAGGCAGTAGCCGAAGAACATCCGATAGAGGATCATGAGATTCGCTCAAGAAAAGCCAAACGTGTAATTATTTTTACTGATAACCAGCAAAATACTGATAGTAATACTCAAGAAATTAATAATACTGATCAAACAGACGAAGTGGCTTTGATACGTTATTCACAACAATCGGATTTTCGTCGAGACATAATAAAAGGCTCCATGCGTGCTCAAAGACGCAAAATAGTTACTTGGAAATTCTTTGAGGCAGATGTGCATTCCCCCCTTTTTTTGGACCGAATAAAAAAATCCCCCCTTTTTTCTTTTTACGAAAGTATAAACCTAATTTTGAAAAATTGGATGTGGACAAATGAGGAACTACAAATTTCGAATTATAAAGAGAAAACCACAGAAGAAAGTGAAAAAAAAAACGCAGAGGAGAAAAAAGAAGAAGCAAAAAGAAAGGAGAAAATACGTATAGAAATAGCGGAAGCCTGGGATAGTATTTTACTTGCTCAAGTAATAAGAGGTTTTTTATTAATAACCCAATCAATTCTTAGAAAATATATTATATTGCCTTCATTGATAATAGTTAAAAATATTGTCCGGATGCTCTTATTTCAATTTCCTGAATGGTCTGAGGATTTAAAGGATTGGAAGAAAGAAATGCATGTTAAATGTACCTATAATGGTGTTCAATTATCAGAAAAAGAATTTCCAAAAAATTGGTTAATAGACGGGATTCAGATTAAGATTCTATTTCCTTTTCGTCTGAAACCTTGGCACAGATCTAACCTTTATGACGATACAATGAAAAAGAAAGATTCAACAAATGATTTTTGTTTTTTAACAGTTTTTGGAATGGAAGCTGAATTCCCTTTTGATTCTCCCAGAAAACAACCTTCATTTTTTGAACCCGTTTTTAAAGAACTCAAAAGAAAACTTCGAAAATGGAAAAAGAAATGCTTTCTAATTCTAAAAATTTTTAAAGAAAAAATAAAATTCTTTCTAAATGTTTCAAAAGAAACAAAAAAACGGGTCATTAAAAGCATTCTGTTTTTAAAAGAAATAAAAAAAGAACTCTCAAAAATAAACCTAACTTTACTCTTTGGGTTGAGCAAAACAAAAGTGTATGCATTGAATAACACTAAAAAAGATTCAATAATCAGTAATCTTATGATTCATGAAGTATCCAGTCAAACTATACCTCGTAATTGGACAAATTATTCATTGACAGAAAAAAAAATGCAGGATCTAACTGATAGAAAAAACGGAATCCTATATCAAATAGAAAAAATTACAAATGAAAAAAAGGAGGAATTTCTAAGTCGAGATCGAAATATTAGTTCTAACAAAATAAGTGATAATGAGAAAAGATTCGAATCAAAAAAAAATATTGGGCAGATATTAAAAAGAAAAAATGGTCGATTAATCCGCAAATCCCATTATTTTATAATATTTTTCATTGAAAGGATATACATAGATATCCTTCTATGGATCATTAATATTCCTAAGATCAATACACAACCAGCTCTTGAATCAATAAAAAAAATTATTAATAAATACATTCCCAATAATGAAACAAATCAAGAACGAAGTGAAAAAACAAATCAAAGTTTAATTCACTTTATTTCTACTATAAAAAAAGTACTTGATATTACTAATATTAATAATAAGAATTCAAATACTTTTTGTGACTTATCCTACTTTTCACAAGCTTATGTATTTTACAAACTATCACAAACCAAATTTATTAATTTAGATAAGTTAAAACCTGTTGTTCAATATAACGGAGCGGCCCTTTTTATTAAAAATGAAATAAAGGATTGTTTTGTTGGAACACAAGAACTGTTTCAGTCTGAATTAAGACATAAGAATCATCAAAATTCTAGAATAAATCAATGGCAAAATTGGTTAAAGAATCATTTTCAATATGATATATCTCAGATTAGATGGTCTAAACTAGTACCACAAAAATGGCGAAATCGATTAAATAGACACTGTCTAAATCAAAATAAGGATTTATGCAATTCATCTAAAAAAACGAAAATTATTCACTACGAAAAAGAAAAACAAAAGAATTTTGAAATGGCTTCATTATTGAATCAAAAGGATAGCTTTAAAAAACAAGATAGATACGATCAATTAGCATATAAATCTCTTAATTCTGAAGATACGAACCACTCTTCAATTTATGAACTGCCATTACACGTAAAGAATAATCAAGAGATTTTTTTGAATTCCAACATACAAAAAAGAGAATCGTTTTATACGATGGAAGATATTCCTATTATCCCTATCAACAATGAACTAGTACAAGATGATATTAGAGATATGGAAAAAAATCTAGATAGAAAATATTTTGATTGGCGAATTATCCACTTTTGTCTTAGAAAGAGAGTCGATATCGAAGCCTGGATCAATATTGATACGGACCAAAACAGTACTAAAAAATCTACTAAGACTAAACTTAATAATTATAAAATTATTGATAAAATACAAAAAAAAGATCTTTTATATCTCACGATTCATCAAGATCAAAAAATCAACCTATCTAATCAAAAACGGTTTTTGGATTGGATGGGAATGAATGAAGAAATACTAAATCGTCCAATATCTGATCTTGAACGTTGGCTCTTCCCAGAGTTTTTGATACTTTATAATTTGTATAAAACTAAACCGTGGGTGATACCAATAAAATTACTTCTTGTAGATTCAAATATAAACGAAACCCTTACTGATATTCAAAACAAAAGCATCGCTGGAAATAAAAAAAAATCTCTTGAATTAAAAGAACGAAATAAAGAGCAAAAAGAATCCGCGGACCAAGCAACCCTTGAACCCGCTCTTTCAAACCAAGAAAAAGGTATTGAAGAAGATTATATGGGCTCGGACATAAATAAAAAACAATACAAGAATAATACAAAAGCGGAGTTTGATTTCTTACTAAAAAGACATTTTCATTTTCAATTACGCTGGGATGATCTTTTAAATAAAAAAATAATAAATAACATCAAAGTATATTGTCTCCTGCTTAGACTGATCAATCCAAGAGAAATTACTATATCTTCTATTCAAAGGGGAGAAATGGATCTGGATATTCTGATGATTCAGAAAAATTTAACTCTTACAGAATTGATCAAAAGAGGAATTTTGATTATTGAACCAATTCGTCTATCTATAAAAAATGATGGACAATTTATTATGTATCAAACCATTGGTATTTCGTTGGTTCATGAAAGTAAACCCCCAATTAATCAAAAATACCAAGAAAAAACCCATGTTAATAAAAATTCTAATGAAGTCATTACCAAATATAAAAAGATGACTGGAAATAGAGATAAAAATCATTATGATTTGTTTGTTCCTGAAAATCTTTTATCGCCTAGACTTCGGAGAGAATTTCGAATTCTAATTTGTTTCAATTCTAGGAATAGAAATACTATACATAAACATCAAAATTCAACATTGGGGAATGGGAATAAGGTAAACAGTCCTGTTTTGGATAAAAGCAAAGTATATAAAAAACAACTTATTAAATTAAAGTTATTTCTGTGGCCCAATTATCGATTAGAAGATTTAGCTTGTATGAATCGGTATTGGTTTGATAGCACTAATAGTAGTCGTTTCAGTATGGTAAGGATGCATATGTATCCGCGATTGAAAATTAATTCCTAATCCATTTTTTCTATATTTCACCTATCGCAGCAGTTCTATAACGACAAAGGGGTACACACATCCATTGTCTTATATTGCATTGTGCTACATGATACTAATTCAATGACATCTTAATTTGATCGAGAAAGGAATCAATAAAATCTTCTGATTTTAGGACTACAGTTTTGTCTTTTGGAAGTGCCGAAAATATTGTCTACCTTTGTATACCTTTTCAAATCGAATTTGAAAATTCAAATCCGATAGATTCTAATTTGATTTAATCAAATTAGAAATTAGATTAGTAACGAAATTAAGATTATTGTCTATATCAAACTAAAACAAGTTACATTATTATTACTGATCAATAAAGATATCCAACAATAAAAAATAAAAAAAAAAAGGGGGGGTTCAGTTTATGGTAAAAAATTCGTTAATCTCAGTTATTTCACAAGAAAAAAAAGAAGAAAATAGAGGATCTGTTGAATTTCAAATATTTAGTTTCACCAATAGGATACGAAGACTTACTTCCCATTTACAATTACACAAAAAAGACTATTTATCTCAGAGAGGTTTACGTAAAATTCTGGGAAAACGCCAACGATTGCTATCTTATTTGTCAAAGAAAAATAGAATGGGTTATAAAGAATTAATTAATCGGTTGGATATTCGGGAATTAAAAACTCGTTAGTTTGAAGAGGCGTTTTGAATTAGTTGATTTACGAGATCTTGAATTTGAATGAACTTTTTTCGTTTTCAGCAATTCATGAAAGAATGAATTAAGGAAAAACCTATGAATATACCAGCTACAAGAAAAGACCTCATGGTAGTGAGTATGGGTCCCCACCATCCATCAATGCACGGTGTTCTCCGACTTATCATTACTTTAGATGGTGAAGATGTTATTGATTGTGAACCAATATTGGGTTATTTACATCGAGGGATGGAAAAAATTGCGGAAAACCGAACAATTATACAATATTTGCCTTATGTAACACGTTGGGATTATTTAGCTACTATGTTTACAGAAGCAATAACGGTAAATGGACCGGAACAGCTGGGAAATATTCAAGTCCCTAAAAGAGCCAGCTATATCAGAATAATTATGTTGGAGTTGAGTCGTATAGCTTCTCATCTGTTATGGCTAGGTCCTTTTATGGCGGATATTGGTGCACAGACCCCTTTTTTCTATATTTTCAGAGAAAGAGAGTTAGTATATGATCTATTTGAAGCTGCCACCGGTATGAGAATGATGCATAATTATTTTCGGATCGGGGGAGTAGCGGCTGATCTACCTCATGGCTGGATAGATAAATGTTTAGATTTCTGCGATTATTTTTTAATAAGAGTTGCTGAATATCAACAACTTATTACACGCAACCCCATTTTTTTAGAACGAGTAGAGGGGATAGGCATTATTGGTCGAGAGGAAGTAATAAATTGGGGTTTATCAGGACCAATGCTACGAGCGTCCGGAATACAATGGGATCTTCGTAAAGTTGATCATTATGAATGTTACGACGAATTGGATTGGGAAGTACAGTGGCAAAACGAAGGGGATTCGTTAGCTCGTTATCTAGTCCGAATTGGTGAAATGATAGAATCCATAAAAATTATTCAACAGGCTCTCGAAGGAATTCCGGGGGGACCATACGAGAATTTAGAAATCCGATACTTTGATCGAGAAAGGAATATCGAATGGAATGATTTTGAATATCGCTTTATTAGTAAAAAACCTTCTCCTACATTTGAATTGCCGAAACAAGAACTTTATGTGAGAGTTGAAGCCCCAAAAGGGGAATTAGGGATTTTTTTAATAGGGGATCGGAGTGGGTTTCCTTGGAGATGGAAAATTCGACCGCCAGGTTTTATCAATTTGCAAATCCTTCCTCAGTTAGTTAAAAGAATGAAATTGGCTGATATTATGACAATACTAGGTAGTATAGATATCATTATGGGAGAAGTTGATCGTTGAAATGATAATTGATACACCAGAAGTAGAAGCTATCAATTCTTTTTTTAGATTGGAATTTTTAAAAGAGGTCTATGGAATTATATGGTTACTTATTCCTATTTTGACTCTTGTATTGGGAATCACAATAGGCGTGCTGGTAATTGTATGGTTAGAAAGAGAAATATCCGCGGGAATACAACAACGTATTGGACCTGAATACGCCGGGCCTTTGGGAGTTCTTCAAGCTCTAGCCGATGGAACAAAACTGCTTTTCAAAGAAAATCTTTTTCCATCTAGAGGAGATACTCGTTTATTCAGTATCGGTCCATCCATAGCAGTTATATCAATTTTATTAACCTATTTAGTAGTTCCGTTTGGTTATCGCCTTGTTTTAGCGGATCTCAATATCGGTGTTTTTTTATGGATTGCCATTTCAAGTATTGCTCCCATTGGACTTCTTATGTCAGGATACGGATCAAATAATAAATATTCCTTTTTAGGTGGTCTACGAGCTGCTGCTCAATCAATTAGTTATGAAATACCATTAACTTTATGTGTGTTATCAATATCTCTACGTGTGATTCGTTGATATATAGACATATACTTTTCTCTATTCTTCCTTTCTAGGAAAGCAGTGGAATGAATTGAGTAAGATATCCTCATTTTTTTATTCATTATTCGGATTGAAGAATTAAATCAAATAGTTATATGAGTGAAAGCAAACAGCTTCTACAATATATATAAATTTATATATATAAATTTGCAGTAAAAATATTGAGTCTCATTTTCCATGTATAAGAGGTAAAGAGTTAAGCGGAAATAAACATAAACATAAGAGACCGTTTATCCCAAGATTGGTTGATTAGTCATCCTGACTTGAAGCGGGCTCAAAAGATCCACCGTAATGAGTTTTCACTATCATTGGTATGTATTACCATATACATATTACCATAACGGGGGTTGAACAAAAACGAGTGGATGGTTAGAAACACCAAGATATGTAACGGATTTGTAATGGAAATGGAGATTATGTAAATTATCCCCAAGGACGTTTTTACATAATATACAAACAAAGAATACAATTGGGGCTTAAAGTTGGTAGAAATGATTAAGTAGTACTTCCCAAGACCCGATTCCAATCCAGAATATGCTCCTATCCACTAATTAAATACATAACTATATTGGAACGAAAAAAACCTTTATTTTGTAAGCTCTCTTTTTATCAGAAATAGAAAGAAGAATAGGAATGAAAAAAAAGAGAAAGAAACCTAATTCCAATAAAAAAAATGAAGTTTTTATTTTTCTATATTTATATATATTTAATTTGTATCATAATTTAATTTAAAAATTAAGATTGGAATTATTTTTCGTAAGTGAAACCCACGGGTTAATTAGATTTCTACAAGAAGTATTTTATTGAAGAATTCAATTATTACTTATTTAAAGAAGAATTTAAATTATTAAAGAAGGGATGAGATCAATTCAGAAGTATTTTGTGTTTTTTTTTTTTTAGTTTATTTAATTATTAAATATTATTAAATATTAAAATTTATATTATATAAAACTAATAATTATAACAGACAGAATTCAATTGGTCTAATTTTGGACCGTTCAATAAAGTTTGACCTTATCTATCCTATAAGGATATCAAGATAAAATAATACTTAAGCGGTCCTTATATTTATTTATGGCCTTCAAAAGGAGCCGTATGAGGTGAAAATCTCATGTACGGTTCTGTAATAGCGATGGTAACAGTGATGGTATCACCGACTATAATTATCTAACAGTTCAAGTACAATTGATATAGTTGAGGCGCAATCAAAATATGGTTTGTGGGGGTGGAATTTGTGGCGTCAGCCTATAGGGTTTATCATTTTTCTAATCTCTTCCCTAGCAGAATGCGAGAGATTACCTTTTGATTTACCAGAAGCAGAAGAAGAATTAGTAGCAGGTTATCAAACCGAATATTCGGGTATCAAATTTGGTTTATTTTATGTTGCTTCCTATCTAAATCTATTAGTTTCTTCATTATTTGTAACAGTTCTTTACTTGGGAGGTTGGAATATATCTATTCCGGACATATATGTTTCTGAGTTTTTTGAAATAAATAAACTGGGCGGAGTCTTTGTAGCAACAATTGGTATCTTTATTACGCTGGCTAAAACTTATTTGTTCTTGTTCATTCCTATCGCAACAAGATGGACTTTGCCGAGGCTAAGAATGGACCAACTATTAAATCTGGGATGGAAATTTCTTTTACCTATTTCTCTCGGTAATCTATTATTAACAACTTCTTTCCAACTCTTTTCGCTGTAAAGAAATATTCTATATTCACAATTTGTCTCAAACAAGAGAAATAAACAAACAAAAAATTATTCATATATTCACGATATGTTTTCTATGGTAACTGGGTTCATGAATTATGGTCAACAAACAGTACGGGCTGCAAGGTACATTGGTCAAGGTTTCATGATTACTTTATCCCACGCAAATCGTTTACCCGTAACTATTCAATATCCTTATGAAAAATTAATCACCGCGGAGCGTTTCCGTGGTCGAATTCATTTTGAATTTGATAAATGTATTGCTTGTGAAGTATGTGTTCGTGTATGTCCTATTGATTTACCCGTTGTTGATTGGAAATTGGAAACTGATATTCGCAAGAAACGATTACTTAATTACAGTATTGATTTCGGAATCTGTATATTTTGTGGTAATTGTGTTGAGTATTGTCCAACAAATTGCTTATCCATGACTGAAGAATACGAACTTTCTACTTATGATCGTCACGAATTAAATTATAATCAAATTGCTTTGGGTCGTTTACCAATGTCAGTAATTGACGATTATACAATTCGAACAATTTTTAATTCGCCTCAAATAAAAAATAATTGTTGATTATAGAACAATGTCCAATTACTTTAACAATACTAACGTTTCATTTTAATCTAATTTAAAGAAATTAGGAGTTCTTTCATTTTGTTTGGTCAATAACTAAAAATTCCACCTATTGATTGTTTGGTAATAACCGAGTATTGAAAATCTATTAATTAATATATCGGTATATATTTTGAAATAGAAAGTTTCGGATTAGAACTACTCCTTCAGATAAAGAATAAAATTAGCCCAATAATTGTTTAGTCATATCCCTTAGGATTTAATTAGTAATTTAGCAAAAAAAAATTCTGGTCGGGTCTCAATAAGGTCATGAAAAACATTTCGATTTATTTATCTCTTATTTTAATATAATGGATTTGCCCGGACCAATACATGATTTTCTTTTAGTCTTTCTGGGATCGGGTCTTATACTAGGCAGTATAGGTGTGGTATTATTTACCAACCCCATTTATTCTGCCTTTTCATTGGGACTGGTTCTTGTTTGTATATCCTTAGTCTATATTCTATTAAACTCCTATTTTGTAGCTGCCGCACAACTTCTTATTTACGTGGGAGCTATAAATGTTTTAATTGTTTTTGCTGTGATGTTCATGAATGGTTCAGATTATTACAAAGATTTTAATCTTTGGACCGTTGGCGATGGGGTTACTTTGTCAATTTGTACAAGTATTTTTGTTTTATTAATGATTACTATTACAGATACGTCATGGTACAGTATTATTTGGACTACAAGATCAAACCAGATTCTAGAACAAGATTTGATAAGTAATAGTCAACAAATTGGAATTCATTTATCAACAGATTTTTTTCTTCCATTTGAATTCATTTCAATAATTCTTTTAGTTGCTTTGATAGGCGCAATTGCTGTAGCGCGTCAGTAAAAAATCTCTAGAATTCAAAATTGAATCAAATTCAACTCCGTTCCGTGTTCTTCCATTTTTTTATCTTCAATTTTAAAATTGGTTATGTATAAAACCCAAAATGAAAATAATCTATTACCAAATACAATATATTCTTTTGTTCGGGACTTTATATTCTAGTCAATTGAATCTGTTGAATTGTTGTTCAGTTCATATTGAAATGAATCAAAATTGATAAGGAGTTAGTCAATGATGTTCGAGCATGTACTTGTTTTGAGTGCCTACTTATTTTCTATCGGTATCTATGGATTGATCACGAGCCGAAATATGGTTAGAGCCCTTATGTGTCTTGAACTGATACTGAATGCGGTTAATATAAATTTCGTAACATTTTCCGATTTTTTTGATAGCCGTCAATTAAAAGGAAATATTTTCTCAATTTTTGTTATAGCTATTGCCGCCGCTGAAGCCGCTATTGGACCGGCTATTGTTTCGTCAATTTATCGTAACAGAAAATCAACTCGTATCAATCAATCGAATTTGTTGAATAAATAGTATTAATGAATAAATTGAATAAATAGTATTAATCATATCATAGAAATTAGAATATTCATAAATTGAATTCGAATTAAGATGACCATACATTAAATCTAATCCATATTTGTTAAAATGTAAGAAATCAAAGTATCTTGGCTCTATCGCATGAGTCGATCCAGAAGTGGATTGCTTCAAAATTTCTGGTAAATTATTGATTCATCTGGTGTTTAAATATATGATTCATTTACAAGTTTGCTAGATCGAAAATTTCTGACGTTCAAAAATTTATAGATACAATGTCACATTCAGTAAAGATTTATGATACATGTATAGGGTGTACTCAATGTGTACGAGCCTGCCCAACCGATGTATTAGAAATGATACCTTGGGACGGATGTAAAGCTAAGCAAATCGCTTCTGCTCCAAGAACCGAGGACTGTGTTGGTTGTAAGAGATGTGAATCCGCCTGTCCAACGGATTTCTTGAGTGTTCGCGTTTATTTATGGCATGAAACAACTCGAAGTATGGGTCTAGCTTATTAATACGTTCCAGAAAACCCTACTCGAATACATTTGATTTTTTTTACCTTTACCGACAAAAACCCGCGCTCAAAATAGATATATTTCGAGCACGGGTTTTTCTGGCCCAAGTTTATTTTGTTTTTACCATGAATAATTTTCCTTGGTTAACACTAGTTGTAGTTTTGCCAATATCCGCAGGTTCCTTAATTTTCTTTCTTCCTCATAAAGGAAATAAGGTAATTAAGTGGTATACTATATGTATATGCATATTAGAGCTCCTTCTAACAACCTATGCATTCGCTTATCGTTTCCAATTGGCTGATCCGTTAATGCAACTAACGGAGAATTATAAATGGATAAATTTTTTTGATTTTTACTGGAGACTCGGAATAGATGGAGTTTCTATAGGACCCATTTTATTAACAGGATTTATCACAACTTTAGCTACTTTAGCCGCTTGGCCCGTTACTCGAGATTCCCGACTATTCCATTTCCTAATGTTAGCAATGTATAGCGGTCAAATAGGACCATTTTCTTCTCAAGACCTTTTACTTTTTTTCATCATGTGGGAGTTAGAATTAATTCCCGTTTATCTACTTCTATCCATGTGGGGAGGAAAGAAACGCTTGTATTCAGCTACAAAATTCATTTTGTACACTGCAGGAGGTTCCATTTTTTTATTAATAGGAGTTCTAGGTATTGGTTTATATGGTTCCAATGAACCAACATTAAATTTTGAAACATCGGCTAATCAATCGTATCCTGTAGCACTCGAAATAATATTCTATATTGGGTTTCTTATTGCTTTTGCTGTCAAATCACCGATCATACCCTTACATACATGGTTACCAGACACCCATGGAGAAGCACATTATAGTACTTGTATGCTTTTGGCCGGAATCTTATTAAAAATGGGAGCGTATGGATTGGTTCGTATCAATATGGAATTATTACCCCATGCTCATTCTATATTTTCTCCCTGGTTGATGATAGTAGGCACCATTCAAATAATCTATGCAGCTTCAACTTCTCCTGGTCAGCGTAATTTAAAAAAAAGAATAGCCTATTCCTCTGTATCTCATATGGGTTTCATAATTATAGGAATTGGTTCTATAAGCGATACAGGGCTCAATGGGGTCATTTTACAAATAATTTCGCACGGATTTATTGGTGCTGCGCTTTTTTTCTTGGCCGGAACAAGTTATGATAGAATACGACTTGTTTATCTCGACGAAATGGGTGGAATGGCTATCGCAATTCCAAAAATATTCACGACTTTCAGTATCTTATCAATGGCTTCGCTTGCATTACCGGGCATGAGCGGTTTTGTTGCCGAATTGATAGTTTTTTTTGGAATACTTACTAGCCAAAAATATCTTTTAATGACAAAAATATTAATTACTTTTGTAATGGCAATTGGAATGATATTAACTCCTATTTATTCATTATCTATGTTACGCCAGATGTTCTATGGATACAAACTTTTTAATGCAAAAAAATCTTATTTTTATGATTCTGGACCGCGAGAGTTATTTGTTTCTATTTCTATCCTTTTACCTGTCATAGGTATTGGTATTTATCCCGACTTCGTTTTCTCATTATCAGTTGACAAGGTCGAAGCTATTATTTCGAATTATTTTTCTAGATAGTTTTTGTGAATAAAAAAAATCTGCTGATTTTAAAAATAATTCATTGTACACTAAAAAAAAGTATTTTTCTGCTCTTAAGTTAAATAAAAAAATAGAAATTCTATTATAATCATATAACCAGATATTTTTGATATTTTCGAGAACCATTTGAATCAAGTAATGGAAATGGAATGATTCAAATGGTTCTTGATGCTTTACATGAGGTTTTCATATTCTGCTGTTACTGTCCTATGCTTCTAGTCGTCAAGTAATCTATTAATTAGACGGAAATGTAAATGAACCATAACTATGCAAGCCTATTCCTAATAGATTTACTCCAAAATAGCATATCCAAATTATAAGAAAGCCCATTGAGGCTACAATTGCAGAATTTACACTTTCAAAATTTTTATTTGTTCGGATATGTAAATAAACCGCAAATATGGTCCAAGTAATAAATGCCCAAGTCTCTTTTGGATCCCAATTCCAATAGGATCCCCATGCTTCATTAGCCCATACTGCTCCCGAAAGAATACCTATGGTTAAAAGGATAAAACCGAAACTAATAATGCGAGAACTCCACCGATCCAATTGTTGAATTAATTGATACCTATAATAATTCTGATAAGACAATAAGGAAGTGTTTTGTAAGACATTGTTTTTTTCATTCACGTATTGAATCTCACCAAAGGAAAAGGACTCCGTTAAAGTTAAAAAATTATTGCTTTTACTAAAAATACTTATGGATTTTCGAAATGTAATGACTAGAAGAGCTAGTGAAAATAATGATCCACACAAAAGAGCTGCATAGCCCAATACCATCATACTTACGTGCATCATTAACCACTGGGATTGTAGAGCGGGTACTAATATTGCGGATTGATGGATTTCAGTTAAAAGACCCGAAGTCGCAAAACCCTGGGTAAAAATAGCACTTGGCGCGGTTATTGCGCTTAAATAGTTTTTATTTTTTTTTAAATAAGGAATCATATGAATAATGGAAAAACCCCACGAAAGGAAAATTAAGGATTCATATAAATCACTTAATGGTAAATGCCCAAAATAAATCCAACGAGTAATTAATAATACTGTTATGCAGAAAAAAGTAACTAGCATCCCTTTTTCTGATGAATCGTATAATCCGACGATTTCATCGACTAATAAAGTTATCAAATGAATTGTAATTACAATTGAAATTATCGAAAAGGATATATGAGTTAATATATGTTCTAAAGTTGAAAATATCATAAAAATTATTAAAAGGAGCTCCCTCAATTATAGGAATTGAAATCGGGAATTGAATTTATTATAGGACTTACTTTACTCTTTTAGTATTAGTAAAAGCCATGCCGCCACTCGGACTCGAACCGAGATGCTCTAGCACTGCTTCCTAAGAGCAGCGTGTCTACCGATTTCACCATAGCGGCTTATTCGAAATCATAATAACCTTTTTTTATTCAATCGTCGAGATTCACAGGGTTAATTCAATAGTTTTTTAGGAGACGCTCAAATTGATGCCTAAAAATTTGTTTCAAAATTTAGCATTTAATTTAATAAATAATAAACATTTTTGTTAATACTATTGCATATTGCTTAGTTTTATTATCTTAGCATTTTGTTTATTAGTTATTTATTATTGGCGTTTCAGGGTACTCATTTTTTAACTTAACTAAAAATGGGGTTTTTCCTTTCATAGTTTATTAGTTTTTGGTCTTCTGAAAATAAAACAGAACGTTTGAAACTAGAGAATTTTGAATTTAATCCAGGAACAGAGAACAGAACTAATAAAATTAAAACGGATTTTCGAATCAAGCTGATGGGGAATGTTAAAATCCCCATCTTGAAAATGATAAAGCATACTAAAAACAAAGGTGAACCCCTGTGCTTGCGTTTATTCTTTTTTCAAACAAAAGAATACCATTCATTTTTTGAATTCAGTAGACAACCTAATTCTTATTTCTACTAAAAAAAAATTAGACTTTTTTCGAATTAGATCGATTTAGATTATTTTTATTTTTTTGTCACACAAAAAAAACTTTTTGAGTTACCGGTAGAAAGAGATTTCGCTAATGAAAAAGCTTTCAGTGCTGCCCAATACCCTTTCCTTTTCCAAATATTTTTCCGAATACGTTTTTTTGAACTAGAGGTACGCTTTTTTGGAACTGCCATTTAAAAATTAAAATAGGTTTGTCGGTTGGATGTGAAAGACATCTATTGTTCAAAATCAATTGTTCTTTACTATATCTTGATCTAGTTATTCTCTAAATTACACTCCCCTCATAATACTCATAATAAAAGTAAAAGATCTATTGAAAAATCGTCTAAAATATTAGAAAGAACAATAAGATCTACAAGATCTACTATGCCGAACCGAAAAAATTGAAGTTGATAAAAAAGAGAGGGTTGGGTGTTTCCTTTCATGTTACATTCTTCATGTAATCAAAGACATTGATAGGTTAAAAAAACAACGTCCTTCCTACGTAATTTTTAAACTTTTCTATTTATTATAGTAATTAAATAGGTCAAGTTCGAATAAAGAGTATACTTAATTTTTTATTTTCAAATTCGAATGAGACTAGTAATTAATCGGTTAAAGTACACAAAATACAAAATTTTCTAAAAGCCATTTTATTAACCTTTACTACCAATAGATTTTCTTAATTGTAATTTAAGACAATCAATTCGTTCTAAAAAAATTTGTTAATGATTAGGAATAATCGAACAAAACTTCAAAAAAGTTTTTTTATAGGAATGGTAAATAGGTTTTATTAGTCAAATTATGAACCTTATGATTCATATAAAATACTATATTTTGCGGTCATTATTTATTCTTGCTCTATAGATGTAAATAAATTATTGTAAGATATAAGATATCTGTAAGATAGAAAAAAATTGTTGTAATAACCGAAAACGGAAAACGGAATTTTTCATTTTTATTTTCATAAAGTTTTACTTAAGAATTTTAATTTCATATTAAAAATTCAATATTACTAATAAAATAATATAAAAATATGTCTTTTATTCCATTCATAACTTGTTCATATCATGTGACCAAGCCTAACTCTTCACCTTAATTTGAAATATTTAAAGTAGTTTGGAAAGATTCCAAAAAATTAAGGCCGGAAAATTCTATTTAAGTTTTATTTTATATGTCTTAATTTTTTTTTATTAATCGATCACTTTCAAAAGAAAAGAAATAAGAACCGGTGAATTAGAAACAATTAATTAAGATCATTTTTTTTTTATGGAATATACATATCAATATTCATGGATCATACCGTTCATTCCACTTCCAGTTCCTGTGTTAATAGGAGCAGGACTTCTACTTTTTCCAAAGGCAACCAAAAACCTTCGTCGTATGTGGGCTTTTCCCAGTGTTTTATTATTAAGTTTAGTTATGGTTTTTTCAGCTCTTTTATTTATTCATCAAATAAATAACAATTCTGTCTACCAATATGTATGGTCTTGGACCATCAATAATGATTTTTCTTTAGAGTTTGGCTACTTGCTTGATCCACTTACTTCTATTATGTCAATATTAATTACTAGTGTTGGCATTATGGTTCTTATTTATAGTGACAATTATATGTTTCATGATCGGGGATATGTGAGATTTTTTGCTTATATGAGTTTTTTCAATACTTCAATGTTGGGATTAGTTACTAGTTCGAATTTAATACAAATTTATATTTTTTGGGAATTGGTTGGAATGTGTTCTTATCTATTAATAGGGTTTTGGTTCACCCGACCCAGTGCGGCAAATGCTTGTCAAAAAGCGTTTGTAACTAATCGTGTCGGGGATTTTGGGTTATTGTTAGGAATTTTAGGTTTTTATTGGATAACGGGTAGTTTTGAATTTCGGAATTTGTTTGAAATATTTAATAACTTGGTTTATAATAATGAAGTTAATCCTTTATTTGTTACTTTATGTGCCCTCCTATTATTTGCCGGTGCAGTTGCTAAATCCGCCCAATTTCCCCTGCATGTCTGGTTACCCGATGCCATGGAAGGACCTACCCCTATTTCGGCTCTTATACATGCTGCTACGATGGTAGCAGCAGGAATTTTTCTTGTAGCTCGTCTTCTTCCTCTTTTTATAGTTATACCTTATATATTAAATATAATATCTTTGATAGGTATAATAACATTATTTTTAGGAGCTACCTTAGCTCTTGCTCAAAAAGATATTAAGAGAGGCTTAGCTTATTCTACAATGTCTCAATTGGGTTATATGATGTTAGCTTTAGGTATGGGTTCTTATCGAGCTGCTTTGTTTCATTTGATTACTCATGCTTATTCGAAAGCATTGTTGTTTTTAGGATCTGGATCCATTATTCATTCGATGGAAGCTGTTGTTGGATATTCACCAGATAAAAGTCAGAATATGGTTCTTATGGGTGGTTTAAGAAAACATGTACCGATTACAAAAACTTCTTTTTTATTAGGTACACTTTCTCTTTGTGGTATTCCGCCCCTTGCCTGTTTTTGGTCCAAAGATGAAATTCTTAATGATAGTTGGTT